GCTAGCGTAGCTTAATACAAAGCATAACACTGAAGATGTTAAGATGGGTTTTAAAAGACTCCGCATGCACAAAGGCATGGTCCCGGCCTTACCATCAGCTCTAGCCCGATTTACACATGCAAGTCTCCGCAGCCCAGTGAATATACCCTCAATCTCCCACCCGGAGACAAGGAGTAGGCATCAGGCACACACATTTTAGCCCAAAACGCCCAGCTAAGCCACACCCCCAAGGGAATTCAGCAGTGATAAACATTAAGCCATAAGTGAAAACTTGACTCAGTTAGCACTAAGAGGGCCGGTAAAACTCGTGCCAGCCACCGCGGTTAGACGAGAGGCCCTAGTTGATAATTTAACGGCGTAAAGGGTGGTTAGGAGTAACAAATTTTTTTAAAGCCAAATGGCCCCTTGGCCGTCATACGCTTCTAGGCGTCCGAAGCCCTACACATGAAAGTAGCTCTAATACACATCCGACCCCACGAAAGCTAAGAAACAAACTGGGATTAGATACCCCACTATGCTTAGCCGTAAACTTAGACATTCAAATACAATAAAATGTCCGCCAGGGTACTACGAGCACTAGCTTAAAACCCAAAGGACCTGACGGTGTCTCAGATCCATCTAGAGGAGCCTGTTCTAAAACCGATAACCCCCGTTCAACCTCACCACTTCTAGCTATAACAGCCTATATACCGCCGTCGTCAGCTTACCCTGTGAAGGAAAAAAAGTAAGCAGAATGGGTACAACCCAGAACGTCAGGTCGAGGTGTAGCGCATGAAGTGGGAAGAAATGGGCTACATTTTCTACCACAGAATACTACGAATATGCACTATGAAACAGTACTTAAAGGAGGATTTAACAGTAAGAGGGAAATAGAGTGTCCCCCTGAACCCGGCTCTGAGACGCGTACACACCGCCCGTCACTCTCCCCACTAAAATGCACCACTAAATACTTAATACAATAGCAATAACAAGGGGAGGCAAGTCGTAACACGGTAAGTGTACCGGAAGGTGCACTTGGACCAAATCCAGGGCGTGGCTGAGTTAGTTAAGCATCTCACTTACACCGAGAAGACATCCATGCAAACTGGGTCGCCCTGAACTAAACAGCTAGCTTAACTACAACATAATTTAACAATATAAATAAAACACAAAACTTTCATCATAAACTAAACCATTCTTTTACCTTAGTATGGGAGACAGAAAAGGTTACACACAAAGCAATAGAAACAGTACCGCAAGGGAAAGCTGAAAGAGAAATGAAATAACCCATATAAGTACTAAAAAGCAAAGATTAAATCTTGTACCTTTTGCATCATGATTTAGCTAGTTTACGCAAGCAAAGAGACCTTTAGTTTGAAGCCCCGAAACCAGGTGAGCTACCCCGAGACAGCCTATTATAGGGCCAACCCGTCTCTGTGGCAAAAGAGTGGGAAGAACTCCGGGTAGAAGTGACAGACCTACCGAACCTGGTGATAGCTGGTTGCCTAAAAAATGGATAGAAGTTCAGCCTCATTTCACCTCAAATCAAAAATATTAAAAAGATTAAAAGAGTAAAACATGAGAGTTAGTTAAAAGGGGTACAGCCCATTTAACCAAGGATACAACCTTAACAGGTGGATAAAGATCATAATATATCAAAACAGGCTGTTCTAGTGGGCCTAAAAGCAGCCACCTAAACAGAAAGCGTTAAAGCTCAGACAGACAAAAGTTTATTATCCTGATAATAAATCTTACTCCCCTAACTTTATTAGGCCAATCCATGTTTCAACATGGAAGAGATTATGCTAAAATGAGTAACAAGAGGGCCAGCCCTTCTCCACAGCACAAGTGTACACCAAACCGGACCAACCATTGGCAATTAACGAACTCAATTAAAGAGAGTATTATGCACTATAACAAAATCAAGAAAACCCCACAGCAAAATATCGTTAACCCCACACTGGAGTGCCTTAAAGGAAAGACTAAAAGAAATGGAAGGAACTCGGCAAACACCAGCCTCGCCTGTTTACCAAAAACATCGCCTCTTGCAATAAAACCAAGTATAAGAGGTCCAGCCTGCCCAGTGACCACAAGTTTAACGGCCGCGGTATTTTGACCGTGCAAAGGTAGCGCAATCACTTGTCTTTTAAATAAAGACCTGTATGAATGGCTAAACGAGGGCTTAACTGTCTCCCATTTCCAGTCAGTGAAATTGATTTATCCGTGCAGAAGCGGGTATAAAAATACAAGACGAGAAGACCCTTTGGAGCTTAAGGTACAAAACTCAACCACGTCAAGCAACTCAATAAAAAGAAGATTAAACCTTGTGGCAATTGAGACCCTACCTTCGGTTGGGGCGACCACGGAGGAAAAAAAAGCCTCCAAGTGGATTAGGGCCAACCCCCTAAAACTAAGAGAGACATCTCCAAGCAACAGAACATCTGACCATACATGATCCGGCTAACCCAGCCGATCAACGAACCAAGTTACCCTAGGGATAACAGCGCAATCCCCTCCCAGAGTCCATATCGACGAGGGGGTTTACGACCTCGATGTTGGATCAGGACATCCTAATGGTGCAGCCGCTATTAAGGGTTCGTTTGTTCAACGATTAAAGTCCTACGTGATCTGAGTTCAGACCGGAGCAATCCAGGTCAGTTTCTATCTGTACTGCTACTTTTCCTAGTACGAAAGGACCGGAAAAGAAGGGCCCATGCCTAAAGCACGCCCTACCCCTAATTTATGAAGACAAATAAATATAAATAAGGGGGAGCAAAACCAAACAGCCTAAATAAGGCTAATATTGGGGTGGCAGAGCATGGTAAATTGCAAAAGGTCTAAGCCCTTTAAACAGGGGTTCAAATCCTCTCCCCAATTTATGCTAAACACCTTAATTACCTACTTAATTAATCCTTTAGCCTACATTGTACCAGTCCTCCTAGCAGTAGCTTTCCTTACTTTAATTGAACGAAAAGTATTAGGATATATACAACTACGAAAAGGACCAAACGTAGTAGGACCATATGGACTACTTCAACCAATCGCTGACGGAGTTAAACTATTTATTAAAGAACCAGTCCGCCCATCTACATCATCACCATTCCTATTTTTAGCCGCCCCAACACTTGCACTAACTCTGGCCATAGCCTTATGAGCCCCAATACCAATACCACACCCAGTAGCAGACTTAAACCTAGGAGTTCTATTTATCCTAGCCATATCAAGTCTAGCCGTATATTCTATTCTTGGATCAGGGTGAGCATCAAATTCAAAATATGCATTAATTGGAGCCCTACGGGCCGTAGCCCAAACAATTTCGTATGAAGTTAGCCTAGGATTAATTCTCCTCTCAGTAATTATTTTCTCAGGAGGATATACACTACAGACATTCAATATTACCCAAGAAAATATCTGATTAATAATCCCCGCTTGACCATTAGCAGCAATGTGGTACATCTCAACACTGGCAGAAACCAACCGGGCACCATTTGACCTAACAGAAGGTGAATCAGAACTAGTATCTGGGTTTAACGTAGAGTATGCAGGAGGACCATTCGCACTGTTTTTCCTAGCCGAATACGCTAATATTTTACTTATAAACACACTCTCAGCCGTCCTATTTTTAGGGGCCTCACATATACCAAACATTCCAGAACTCACAACAATTAACCTAATAACAAAAGCTGCACTTCTATCCGTCCTATTTTTATGAGTGCGAGCATCTTACCCACGATTCCGATATGATCAACTAATACACTTGGTATGAAAAAACTTCCTACCATTAACCCTAGCCCTAGTACTTTGACACACCGCCCTACCAATTGCACTAGCAGGACTCCCCCCACAATTATAAACAAATAATAAAGGAACTGTGCCCGAGCATCTAGGAATCACTTTGATAGAGTGACTTACGGGGGTTAAAATCCCCTCAGTTCCTTAGAAAAAAGGGAATTGAACCCATACTCAGGAGATCAAAACTCCTGGTGCTTCCTTTACACCACTTTCTAAGACAAGGTCAGCTAAAAAAGCTTTCGGGCCCATACCCCGAACATGACGGTTAAAATCCATCCCTTGTCAATGAGCCCATACGTCCTCACCATTCTACTATCCAGCTTAGGGCTAGGAACCACCATAACATTTGCCAGCTCCCATTGATTATTAGCCTGAATAGGCTTAGAAATTAACACTTTAGCAATTATTCCGCTAATAGCACAACACCACCACCCGCGATCAACTGAGGCAACAACAAAATATTTTTTAACACAAGCCACCGCAGCAGCAATAATTCTATTTGCAAGCACAACAAACGCCTGAACTACAGGAGAATGAGGAATTGACAACCTATCAAACCCCCTCGCCACTACAATATTTACAACCGCCTTAGCACTAAAAATTGGCCTCGCACCAATACACTTCTGAATACCAGAAGTAATACAAGGACTAGATTTAACAACAGGTTTAATCCTATCCACCTGACAAAAGCTAGCCCCACTAGCATTAATTATCCAAACAGCACAAACCATTAACCCTGAGTTATTAACAATAATAGGAATCCTATCTACCCTAATCGGCGGCTGAGGGGGATTAAACCAAACCCAACTACGAAAAATCCTAGCATATTCATCAATCGCACACATAGGATGAATAATTATTATTATCCAGTATGCCCAACAACTAACCCTAATTGCCCTAGGAATATATATTATTATAACTTCCGCAGCATTCCTAACGTTTAAAACTGCCATATCAACCAAAACCTCCACACTAGCAACAACTTGACCAAAAACCCCAGCACTTACATCACTAGCTGCTTTAGTATTATTATCACTAGGAGGACTTCCACCTCTTACAGGATTTATACCAAAATGACTGATTCTGCAAGAATTAACCAAACAAGACATACCACTTATAGCCACAACAATAGCCCTAGCCGCCTTAATTAGCTTGTATTTTTACCTCCGACTGTGCTATGTAATAACACTAACAATCTCCCCCAACACAACCATCTCATCAACCGCATGACGGACTCAAACCACCCAAACCTCCTTACCATTAGCACTATTTATTACTACTGCTCTAGGATTATTACCAATAACCCCCACCATTTTAACACTACTTACCTAGGGATTTAGGATAATATTAGACCAAAAGCCTTCAAAGCTCTAAGTAGAAGTGAAAATCTTCTAATCCCTGATAGGACCTGCAAGATATTAACCCACATCTCCTGACTGCAAATCAGGTGCTTTTATTAAGCTAAGGCCCTACTAGGTGGGAAGGCCTCGATCCTACAAACTCTTAGTTAACAGCTAAGCGCTCAAGCCAGCGAGCATCCACCTACTTTCCCCGCCGTTTCAAAAAAAAGGCGGGAAAAGCCCCGGCAAAGTATTAATCTGCGACTTCGGATTTGCAATCCAATATGTTCTACACCACGAAGCTGATAGAGAAAGGACTTGAACCTTCATACTCGGGGCTACAACCCGACGCCTTACATTCGGCCACCCTACCTGTGGCAATCACACGATGATTCTTCTCTACTAATCATAAAGACATTGGTACCCTCTATCTTGTATTTGGTGCCTGAGCCGGGATAGTGGGAACCGCCCTTAGTCTCCTAATCCGAGCGGAACTTAGCCAACCCGGGTCACTCTTAGGTGACGACCAAATTTACAATGTTATTGTAACTGCCCACGCCTTTGTAATAATTTTCTTTATAGTTATACCAGTACTAATTGGAGGATTTGGAAACTGACTTGTACCATTAATGATCGGGGCCCCAGATATAGCATTCCCTCGAATAAATAACATAAGCTTTTGACTCCTACCTCCATCATTTTTACTTCTATTAGCTTCCTCCGGGGTTGAAGCTGGGGCCGGAACAGGATGAACAGTCTACCCACCGCTTGCTAGCAACTTAGCCCATGCTGGGGCATCAGTTGACCTAACAATTTTTTCTCTGCATTTAGCAGGTGTATCATCAATTCTAGGGGCAATTAATTTTATTACCACAACCATTAATATAAAACCCCCAGCTGTATCACAATATCAAACACCACTATTCGTCTGATCAGTTCTTGTAACTGCTGTACTACTACTACTTTCACTCCCAGTCCTAGCTGCTGGAATTACAATACTCCTAACAGATCGAAACCTAAATACCTCATTCTTTGATCCGGCAGGGGGAGGAGACCCAATCCTTTACCAACATCTTTTTTGATTCTTTGGTCACCCAGAAGTCTACATTCTAATTCTTCCAGGATTTGGGATTATCTCCCACGTCGTAGCCTATTATTCAGGGAAAAAAGAACCATTTGGTTACATGGGAATAGTCTGAGCTATAATGGCCATTGGTCTATTAGGATTTATTGTATGAGCCCATCATATGTTTACTGTCGGAATAGACGTAGACACTCGTGCATACTTTACATCTGCGACAATAATTATTGCAATTCCAACTGGTGTAAAAGTATTTAGCTGATTAGCTACACTGCACGGGGGATCAATTAAATGAGAAACCCCAATATTATGAGCCCTTGGATTTATTTTCCTATTTACAGTAGGGGGCTTAACAGGAATTGTTTTATCTAACTCATCCCTTGATATTGTACTCCACGATACTTATTATGTAGTAGCACACTTCCACTATGTATTATCAATAGGAGCCGTATTTGCAATTATAGCAGCCTTTGTGCACTGATTCCCCCTGCTCTCAGGATATACCCTACATAGCACCTGAACAAAAATTCACTTTGGAATTATATTCATCGGGGTCAACTTAACATTCTTCCCACAACACTTCCTTGGCCTAGCAGGAATGCCACGACGGTACTCCGACTACCCAGACGCCTATGCCCTGTGAAATACAGTATCATCTATTGGATCAATGATGTCCCTGGTAGCAGTAATTATATTCCTATTTATCCTATGAGAAGCTTTTGCAGCCAAACGAGAAGTACTACACGTAGAACTAGCATCAACAAACGTAGAATGACTCCACGGCTGCCCACCTCCATATCACACATACGAAGAACCAGCATTCGTTCAAGCCCGATTAGATTAACGAGAAAGGAAGGAATTGAACCTCCATATGCTGGTTTCAAGCCAGCCACATACCCATTCTGTCACTTTCTTAAAGACATTAGTAAAATGTATATTACATCACCTTGTCAAGGTGAAACTGTGGGTTAAACTCCCGCATGTCTTAGACAAATTAATGGCACACCCAACACAACTAGGATTCCAAGACGCAGCATCACCCGTTATAGAAGAACTTCTCCACTTCCACGACCATGCATTAATAATTGTATTCTTAATTAGCACATTTGTATTATATATTATTCTTGCAATAGTATCAACTAAACTTACCAATAAACTCATCTTAGACTCCCAAGAAATTGAAGTCGTATGAACTGTTCTACCAGCCATCATTTTAGTGCTAATTGCTTTACCATCACTACGAATTCTATACCTAATAGATGAACTCAATGACCCACACCTAACAATTAAAGCAATAGGACACCAATGATACTGAAGCTACGAATATACAGATTATGAAAATTTAGGCTTCGATGCATATATAGTACCCACTCAAGATTTAACCCCAGGGCAATTTCGACTCCTAGAAACTGATCACCGGGTAGTAATTCCCATGGAATCACCAACTCGTGTCTTAATTTCTGCTGAAGACGTACTCCATTCTTGAGCAGTACCATCACTCGGTGTAAAAATAGACGCAATTCCAGGACGACTAAATCAAACCACTTTCATAGTCTTTCGTCCAGGAATACACTATGGCCAATGCTCCGAAATCTGCGGGGCAAACCACAGCTTTATGCCAATTGTAATTGAAGCAGTACCACTTGAACACTTCGAAAACTGATCCGCACTTATATTAGAAGACGCCTCGCTAGAAAGCTAATTACTGGACAAAGCATTGACCTTTTAAGTCAAAGATTGGTGACTACCGACCACCTCTAGTGAAATGCCACAACTGAACCCCGGCCCTTGATTTTTAATTTTAGTATTTTCCTGATTAGTCTTTCTAACCATTATTCCCACTAAAATTTTAAACCACATCACACCAAACGAACCAACCTCAGTAAGTGCCGAAAAACACAAAACTGAATCCTGAAATTGACCATGATAGTAAGCTTCTTTGACCAATTCGCAAGCCCATTCTACCTAGGAATCCCATTAATTGCCATCGCAATTACACTGCCTTGAATACTCTTCCCAACTCCAACATCTAAATGAGTTAATAACCGACTCATCACAATTCAAAACTGATTTATTAACCAATTTACAAGCCAACTTATACTCCCACTAAATGTTGGCGGACATAAATGAGCACTTCTACTAGCTTCATTAATAATCTTCTTAATTACAATCAATATATTAGGCCTACTACCATATACCTTTACACCAACAACACAGCTATCATTAAATATAGCATTTGCCGTTCCACTATGACTAGCCACAGTAATTATTGGGATGCGAAATCAACCAACTATTGCCCTAGGACATCTTCTACCAGAAGGAACCCCAATCCCACTGATTCCAGTACTCATTATTATCGAAACAATTAGCTTATTTATTCGACCAATCGCTCTAGGAGTTCGACTCACAGCTAACCTAACTGCAGGCCATTTACTAATCCAACTCATCGCCACAGCCGCATATGTTATAGCATCTATCATGCCCGTAGTAGCATTCTTAACTGCCACTGTACTATTCCTACTTACACTACTAGAAGTCGCAGTAGCAATAATTCAAGCATATGTATTTGTACTCCTATTAAGCCTATATCTTCAAGAAAACGTCTAATGGCCCACCAAGCACACACCTACCATATAGTTGACCCAAGCCCATGACCATTAACCGGAGCTATCGCTGCCCTATTAATAACATCTGGCCTAGCAATCTGATTCCACTTTCACTCAACAACACTAATAACGTTAGGATTAATCCTCCTGCTTCTAACCATATATCAATGATGACGAGACATCACCCGAGAAGGGACCTTCCAAGGCCACCACACACCCCTTGTCCAAAAAGGACTACGATATGGAATAATTCTATTTATTACCTCAGAAGTATTCTTCTTCCTAGGATTTTTCTGATCCTTCTACCACTCAAGCCTGGCCCCAACCCCAGAACTTGGAGGATTCTGACCACCAACGGGAATTATTCCACTAGACCCATTTGAAGTTCCACTCCTAAACACAGCTGTTTTACTAGCATCAGGGGTAACAGTAACATGAGCTCACCATAGTATTATAGAAGGGGAACGAAAGCAAGCCATTCAATCCTTAATACTAACTATTATCCTAGGACTTTATTTTACAGCCTTACAAGCCATAGAATATTACGAAGCCCCATTTACAATTGCAGACGGAGTATACGGCTCAACTTTCTTTGTAGCCACAGGATTCCACGGACTACATGTCATTATTGGATCATCTTTCCTAGCAGTCTGCCTTATGCGACAAATCAAATACCACTTTACATCAGAACACCACTTTGGCTTTGAAGCTGCCGCCTGATACTGACACTTTGTAGACGTAGTATGACTATTCCTTTACGTCTCTATTTACTGATGAGGATCATATCTTTCTAGTATTCAAAGCTAGTATAAGTGACTTCCAATCACACGGTCTTGGTTAAACCCCAAGGAAAGATAATGAAATTAATTATTATTATTTTATTTATTACAATAGCACTATCACTAATTTTAGCATTTATCTCCTTCTGACTACCACAAATAAATCCAGACGCAGAAAAACTATCACCCTACGAATGCGGGTTTGACCCCCTCGGATCCGCTCGACTACCATTTTCTATACGATTTTTTCTAGTCGCTATTCTATTTCTTCTATTTGACCTAGAAATTGCCCTTCTCCTACCACTACCATGAGGAGACCAACTCCACAACCCAACAAATACATTTTTATGGGCAATAGCAGTCCTAATTTTACTTACCCTTGGATTAATTTATGAATGAGCCCAAGGCGGCCTAGAATGAGCAGAATAGGGGGCTAGTCCAAAACAAGACCTCTGATTTCGGCTCAGAAAACCGTGGTTTAATTCCACGGCCCCCTTATGACACCCGCACATTTTAGCTTTAGCTCAGCATTTATTCTTGGGCTGATAGGGCTAGCATTCCATCGAACCCACTTACTCTCCGCATTATTATGCTTAGAAGGAATAATATTATCCCTGTTTATCGCACTGGCCCTGTGGGCCTTACAATTTGAGTCAACAGGATACTCAACAGCCCCAATACTTCTTCTATCCTTCTCCGCCTGTGAAGCAAGCGCCGGATTAGCACTACTAGTTGCAACCGCCCGAACTCATGGAACAGACCAACTACAAAACTTAAATCTCCTACAATGCTAAAAGTGTTAATTCCAACAATTATGCTATTCCCAACAATTTGACTTACCCCCTCAAAATGATTATGAACAACTTCAACCACACACAGTCTCTTAATTGCCACCATTAGCTTAACCTGATTTATGTGGTCAGCCGAAACCGGTTGAACAGCCTCAAATACCTATTTAGCAACAGACCCCCTATCTACCCCCTTGCTAGTCCTCACCTGTTGACTATTGCCGCTAATAATTTTAGCTAGCCAAAATCATATTAACCCCGAACCAATTAACCGCCAACGCCTCTACATTACACTTCTTGCCTCACTACAAACCTTCCTAATTATAGCATTTGGTGCCACAGAAATCATTATATTCTACATCATGTTTGAAGCCACCCTCATCCCAACCCTAATCATCATCACCCGGTGGGGTAATCAAACTGAACGACTTAACGCAGGAACTTATTTCTTATTCTACACACTAGCAGGATCACTCCCCCTATTAGTCGCCTTACTACTACTCCAAAATTCAACAGGAACATTATCCTTATTACTAATCCAATACTCACAGCCCATACAACTTACCTCATTCAGTCATAAAATCTGATGAGCCGGCTGCCTAATTGCATTCCTAGTAAAAATACCTCTCTATGGGGTACACCTTTGACTACCCAAAGCGCACGTTGAGGCTCCAGTAGCCGGATCAATAGTACTAGCAGCAGTGCTGCTAAAACTCGGGGGATACGGAATAATACGAATAATAATTATACTAGACCCTCTATCAAAAGAACTTGCTTACCCTTTTATTATTTTAGCTTTATGAGGTATTATTATGACTGGGTCAATTTGCCTACGACAAACAGACTTAAAATCACTAATTGCCTACTCATCTGTAAGTCATATAGGCCTAGTAGCAGGAGGAATCTTAATTCAAACCCCTTGAGGGTTTTCAGGAGCAATCATCCTAATGATTGCCCACGGATTAGTATCCTCAGCCTTATTCTGTCTAGCTAACACAGCATATGAGCGAACCCATAGCCGAACAATAATCCTTGCCCGAGGACTACAAATTATTTTCCCTCTTACTGCAGTATGATGATTCATCGCTAACCTGGCCAATCTTGCACTACCACCATTACCAAACCTAATAGGGGAATTAATAATCATTACAACATTATTTAACTGATCCCCCTGAACAATTTTACTTACTGGCCTGGGCACACTAATTACAGCCGGCTACTCCCTATACATATTCCTTATATCACAACGAGGCCCAGTACCAAACCACATTACAGGACTACAACCATACCACACCCGAGAACACTTACTAATGACTATACACCTAGTACCAGTAATCCTCCTAGTAGCAAAACCAGAACTAATATGGGGATGGTGTTATTGTAAGTATAGTTTAACAAAAATATTAGATTGTGATTCTAAAGACAGGGGTTAAAATCCCCTTACTCACCGAGAAAGTACCGAAAACTGTAAGCACTGCTAATTCTTATACCCATGGTTAAAATCCATGGCTTTCTTACGCCCTTAAAGGATAACAGTTCATCCGTTGGTCTTAGGAACCAAAAACTCTTGGTGCAAATCCAAGTAACGGCTAAAATGACTTTATTCATACACTCATCCCTTCTCCTAATCTTTTTTATTTTAATATACCCGGTAATTACAACATTTAACCCAGAGCAACAAAAACACAAAATATCAAAAATAACAAAAACCGCCGTTAACTCTGCATTCTTAATTAGCTTACTACCTCTTATAATTTTTTTAAATTCAAAAACAGAGGGAATTATTACAAACTGACAATGAATAAACACGCAAACATTTGACGTAAACATTAGCTTTAAATTTGACCACTACTCCCTAATTTTTGTCCCTATTGCACTATACGTCACCTGATCAATTCTAGAATTTGCACTCTGATATATACACTCTGACCCCAACATTGACCGATTCTTTAAATACTTACTTACATTCCTAGTAGCAATAATTATTTTAGTCACAGCTAATAATATATTTCAACTATTTATTGGGTGAGAAGGAGTGGGAATCATGTCATTCCTACTAATCGGGTGATGATATGGCCGGGCAGATGCTAATACAGCAGCCCTACAAGCCGTTATTTATAACCGAGTTGGAGACATTGGATTAATCATAACCATAGCCTGACTTGCAATAAACTTAAACTCCTGAGAAATACAACAAATCTTTGCCCTGTCAAAAAACTTTGACATAACAATCCCACTTATGGGACTTGCCCTAGCAGCAACAGGAAAATCGGCCCAATTTGGCCTCCACCCATGACTCCCCTCAGCCATGGAGGGCCCCACGCCAGTGTCTGCCCTACTTCACTCAAGCACAATAGTGGTTGCAGGAGTATTCCTGCTGATCCGTTTACACCCTTTAATAGAAAATAACCAGCTGGCCTTAACAACCTGCCTCTGCCTCGGAGCACTAACCTCACTGTTCACAGCCACCTGCGCACTAACCCAAAATGACATTAAAAAAATTGTAGCTTTCTCAACATCAAGCCAACTTGGATTAATAATAGTAACAATTGGGTTAAACCAACCACAACTAGCATTTCTACACATTTGTACACACGCCTTCTTTAAAGCCATACTCTTTCTATGCTCTGGGTCATTTATCCACAGCCTTAATGACGAACAAGATATCCGAAAAATAGGAGGACTTTTCCACATTATACCAGCCACCTCAACATACTTTACAATTGGCAGCCTAGCCCTAACAGGAACCCCATTCCTAGCAGGATTCTTTTCAAAAGACGCAATTATTGAAGCCCTGAACACATCTTATCTAAACGCCTGAGCCCTAACCTTAACATTAATCACCACATCATTCACCGCAGTATATAGCTTCCGATTAGCATACTTTGTAACCATAGGAACCCCTCGATTCTCATCTCTATCCCCAATCAATGAAAACGACCCCTTAGTAATTAAACCAATTAAACGACTTGCTTGAGGAAGTATCATTGCAGGACTTATTATTACACAAAACTTTTTACCAATAAAAACACAAATTATAACAATACCAATTTTCATAAAAACAGCAGCCCTAATAGTAACAATTATTGGACTACTAACAGCTATAGAACTAACTAATATAACAAGCAAACAAGTAAAAATTACCCCAACAATAAAATTACACCATTTTTCAAACATACTAGGATTCTTCCCAGCAGTAACCCACCGACTACTACCAAAACTTAAACTCACTATAGGACAAGCAGCCGCTACCCAACTTGACAAAACATGACTTGAAACAATTGGCCCAAAAGGTTTAGCAATAGCACAAATAACTATAGCTAAACATACAAATGACACCACCCGAGGAATAATCAAAACATACTTAACCATTTTCTTATTAACCCTTATCTTAGCCACCCTTACAGCCATAATTTAAACCGCACGCAGAGTACCACGACTCAGCCCTCGGGTTAGCTCTAATACAACAAATAAAGTTAAAAACAGCACCCAGGCACAAATTACTAGCACACCTCCACCAAGTGAATAAATAACAGCTACCCCCCCTACATCCCCACGAAGAACAGAAAATTCTTTCAGCTCATCAATAATTACCCAATAGTCAGCATATCAACCACCTCAAAATAACCCCGCCACTAAACAAACCCCTAATAAATATACCGCTACATAAACTAACACAGATCGACTACCCCAAGCCTCAGGAAAAGGTTCAGCAGCTAAAGCTGCCGAATACGCAAAAACTACTAACATCCCCCCTAGATAAATTAAAAACAAAATTAAAGATAAAAAAGACCCCCCAAAACCAACTAAAACACCACACCCAACCCCAGCCGCAACTACTAAACCAAGAGCAGCAAAATAAGGTGTTGGATTAGAAGCAACAGCAACCAAACCCACAACTAAAGCTATAAGTAATAAAAACATAAAATGAGTCATAATTCTTGCCCAGACTTTAACCGAGACCAATGACTTGAAGAACCATCGTTGTTATTCAACTACAAGAACCACTTAATGGCAAGCCTACGTAAAACACACCCCCTAATCAAAATCGCTAACGAAGCACTAGTTGATCTACCAGCACCATCCAACATTTCCTCATGATGAAATTTTGGATCCCTTCTGGGCCTTTGTTTAATTACCCAAATCTTAACCGGCTTATTTCTAGCCATACACTACACCTCAGACATCTCAACTGCATTTTCATCAGTTATACACATCTGCCGAGATGTAAACTACGGCTGATTAATCCGTAATATACACGCCAACGGCGCATCATTCTTTTTTATCTGCATTTATATACACGTCGCCCGAGGCCTTTACTATGGATCTTACCTATACAAAGAAACCTGAAACATTGGAGTTGTTCTCTTACTATTAGTCATAATAACAGCCTTCGTAGGATACGTTCTCCCATGAGGACAAATATCTTTCTGAGGGGCCACAGTCATTACAAACCTATTATCTGCCGTACCATATATAGGAGACATACTAGTACAATGAATCTGAGGGGGATTCTCAGTAGACAATGCAACTTTAACACGATTCTTCGCATTTCACTTCCTCCTACCATTTATTGTAGCAGCCATAACAATTCTACACCTCTTATTCTTACATGAAACAGGATCAAATAACCCAATCGGACTAAACTCAGACGCGGATAAAATCTCCTTCCACCCATACTTCACCTATAAAGACCTACTTGGCTTCGCCATTATACTACTAGCCCTAACACTATTAGCACTATTCTCCCCTAATCTACTAGGAGACCCAGAAAACTTCACCCCTGCTAACCCATTAGTTACCCCACCACATATTAAACCAGAGTGATACTTCCTATTTGCCTACGCAATTCTACGATCAATTCCAAATAAACTAGGGGGTGTTCTAGCCCTGCTATTTTCAATTCTAGTACTAATAGTAGTTCCTCTACTCCACACTTCAAAACAACGAGGATTAACATTCCGCCCTATTACCCAATTCCTGTTCTGAACCTTAGTAGCAGATATAATTATCCTCACATGAATTGGTGGTATACCAGTAGAACATCCATTCATTATCATTGGACAAATCGCATCCGTCTTATACTTCGCCCTATTCCTTATTCTAATACCACTAGCAGGATGATTGGAAAACAAAACACTAAAACTAACTTGCCCTAGTAGCTTAGTATTAAAGCATCGGTCTTGTAATCCGAAGATCGGAGGTTAAAATCCCCCCTAGCGCCCAGAAAAGAGAGATTCTAACTCCCACCACTGACACCCAAAGCCAGTATTCTACGCTAAACTATTTTCTGGCCCCGCCGCGCCCCATAATGCTGATTTTATACACTTATATACATATATACAATAACCCCAACATATAGCAATTAATACATACAACATTAAATTATATACTAAAATGGTATAAACATTTATTATGTTCTAGTATATGCAATGCATTACCGTCTTAACCATAAAGCAAGTACTAAATATGAAGGTATTACATAATACATTAATCCTAAATCACCTTTCCTGGTTTTAAACATTTATTATGGCTTAGTACATATATGTATTATCACCATTTCACTATCTTAACCATAAAGCAAGTACTAAATATGAAGGTATTACATAATACATTAATCCTAAATCACCTTTCCTGGTTTTAAACATTTATTATGGCTTAGTACATATATGTATTATCACCATTTCACTATCTTAACCATAAAGCAAGTACTAAATATGAAGGTATTACATAATACATTAATCCTAAATCACCTTTCCTGGTTTTAAACATTTATTATGGCTTAGTACATATATGTATTATCACCATTTCACTATCTTAACCATAAAGCAAGTACTAAATATGAAGGTATTACATAATACATTAATCCTAAATCACCTTTCCTGGTTTTAAACATTTATTATGGCTTAGTACATATATGTATTATCACCATTTCACTATCTTAACCATAAAGCAGGTACTAAATATGAAGGTATTGCATAAGCATAATATTAAGACTCACAAATAATATTATTTTAACACGGGTAAATTATTTATTCCCTAAAAAATCGACCTCAAAATTTTCCTTGAATGATCAACTAAAATCCCAAAACACCATATTAATGTAGTAAGAGACCACCAACTGATTTGTATAAAGGTATATCATGCATGATAGAATCAGGGACAAAAATCGTGGGGGTAGCACAATATGAACTATTACTGGCATCTGGTTCCTATTTCAGGTACATAAATTGTAAAATCCCCTATAAGATAATTATACTGGCATCTGATTAATGGTGTAGTACATATGTCTCGTTACCCACCTAGCCGAGCGTTCTTTTATATGCATAACGTATTTCTTTTTTGGTTTCCTTTCACTTTGCATCTCAGAGTGTAAACTCAAAAATAATATAGGGTTGTACATTTCCTTGCACTGAAATAATATAGGTTAATTATTATAAGACATAACTCAAGAATCACATTAATTTAACTCAAGTGCATAACACATACATATCTTGTTCAGTTTACCCTAATATACTAAGTGCCCCCTCTGGTTTTTGCGCGTTAAACCCCCCTACCCCCCTACGTCCCACAGATCCTGTTATCCTTGTCAAACCCCTAAACCAAGGAGGACTCAAGAACGTAAGTAAGCCAACAAGTTGAAGATATATTTGGCAGCCCATTATATATATATATATATATATATATATGCATTAATTTTAACTCATACATAAATTTATTTATATATATAAATACACACAAAACCCAACCAATGCGTAAATCTTTATTAACACTAATCCCGGGACTAGCGTACATTAACACATAAATTTTACACATAAAATTTGTATATATATATATGCACATTAATTTTTAATGCAATTTAGACAAAAGCCTAAAAAGCTATACTAAAAATTTACTAAAAATAACTCGGCACCAAGAATTCCAACATTATTTTCTA